GAAACAGAATTCTCCCACTTAGGTTTACTATGCTTTGGGATTTTTTTAGAATAAAATTTATTTTATTTTCTATTTATTTATTATTTATTTTTATAGTATAATATAACGGTATTGATATTCTAATCTACTTGAATATTGAATACCAGAAAACTATATGATATGAATATTTATTATTATTAACGCAGATATATCTATCTAATTTATTTATTTTATATCTATATCTATGTCTTCTCCGTTCTTTTATTACCCCCCTGTCCTGTCGTGTTGTCAATTGACAGTATGACTTAGGGGTCAATATAATTTGACCGACCAAATCCTATTTTGGTAAACCATCTTGAATCTACTGCAGAGTGAAGGATCATGGATCCAACGCATAACCCTTTGTGAATGAGAGAGATAAAGATGAGAAAGACCAATGAAATAAAGTTTCAAGGTTATATAGTTTAATGGTAAAGTTTGATTTGATTACCATTAACTAACCCCCAGAATACTTAAGGAGTTTTTCCGTTTGATTTATATACTATGGATCTACTAAAGACGGATCTCGGGCTGAGTTATATTAAGTTAAAGTTAATAAGGTAGCCCTACTAGGCCTTATTACCTATTATGTTTTTCCTATTCTATTTTTATTTTATATTACCTCAAGGTATTTTTCTTATTACCTATGGTATTTGTCTTATTACCCATATTCTAGTGCTTTTTGATTTGGCCGGCACTCGGGACCTTTTATTTCTAGTTGATTTATGAAGGCGGCCGTAGGCCCCTATGGTCCAGTGGTTACGACCTCTCTCTTTCACGGAGAAAACGAGGGTTCAAGTCCCTCTGGGGGTGTACCAAGACTCAAGACTATAGGAGTGGTATTTTCTATCAAATGATCCGTAGCCGTATTTGTCAAGTCTGCCTGGTAGACGAAAGGAAGTTTATTATGGAACGTCTAAAAAATTTAGGCGTTGGGTCGATGCCCGAGTGGTTAATGGGGGCGGACTGTAAATTCGTTGACAATATGTCTACGCTGGTTCAAATCCAGCTCGGCCCAACAATTTGCCAATCTACTATCAGACGGTAGAACTCTCTTGTTCTTAAGAAATACCCTATCTGATACAAGATAATAAAAAAGAATTCAAAATTTCTGCTAGATCTCTTCTTATTTCCCTGGGATTGTAGTTCAATAGGCTAGAGCACCGCCCTGTCAAGGCGGACGTTGCGGGTTCGAGCCCCGTCAGTCCCGACGGATCCAATAAGTACATCAATTTGCCTCTCCATTTTCTCTGAAAGAGGGGACAGAGAGCATAATTGAATCCCGAAGAGGTTTCCTCTCTTTTTTTTTTCAGGATTCTGTCAAAGAAAGAATAAACCCTAAACTAAAATTAAAATAACTAAAGAAGTTGATAGAATATTCTATCTTTTATCCCGCGCCTCATCTTTCTCATACTTCTTTGTCTTCCAAAGAAAATTGGATCATTAAAATTTAGAACCTAATTCCTCTCTTTTTGGGTTTTTAATGGAAATGGATGGGTGGTTAGATGATACTTCGTTTAACTACATACAAAAAAAGAACAGAAAAGAAGTATAAAAAAGGAATTTTTGCTCGGTCCGGGAATCCAAGATTGGATTCGGTATGGATAAAGGATCTTCGTATGTTATACTATTCAATTCTCGACGACGAATTAATTTAATAGCTCAGATATTGTTATTCATGATATGATATTGATCCGATTCAAGATCGTCGATAGGTAATGCATTCATTGAATTGATAGGTGAAAGATTTATCATCTCTATGGGATTAAATCCCGAGTTATTGTGAAATAAAAAAACGATGAGATTATGGAAGTAAATATTCTTGCATTTATTGCTACTGCACTGTTCATTTTAGTTCCTACTGCCTTTCTACTTATAATTTACGTAAAAACAGTCAGTCAAAACGATTAATTACTTTGAATGAAACTTTACTTCTGAATTCTTATCCATATTTGAAGAAATCAAAAGAAAAGTATTCTATTAAATGAAATCAACGGGCTATAATCGGCGGTATTCTATGAGATCTGAGAGTATGGTAAGAAAGAAATTTTTTTCTTATCATACTCTCTATTCTATTAGTGTTATAGTAACGTATAAAATAAAATTGTACTTGACTTTCTAATAAAGTTGGTATACTATATTAGCTTCTATCTTCAATCTATGTAGTTATTAATTCATATATGGAATTGACGTAGGACCCGATTCTATTTCTTTGATACATCTATTTATTCCGATGAATCTGAAAAAATCATTTTACTGTTATAGAATACATTTCTCCACTAGAATCCAAGGGAATTTTGAAACGAGGATCTTTTTATTTAAATTGAAATTATTTCAATTTAAATAAAAATTCAATTTAAATAAAAAATGCGTTGCAGAACGATCTATAAAAAATTGATACCGTTAACTAAATTAGGAGTGCTTCTAAAGTCCACTTCTTCCCCATACTACGAGTGAAAGGGAAAATGTAAAGACTACCATTAAAGCAGCCCAAGCGAGACTTACTATATCCATGTGAATTATATCCCTTATCTCTATGATAGAATTATTCCATTATTGCTCACTAATAATAGTAGAATGAATGGTCCAGAGTCAAAAAGGGATTCTGGCGAACACTATTGATGAACCAGTCAAATAAATCCATTTCAAAAATTCCTATATGATTTCTAATGGGGAAAGACTAAATACAAGTAAAATATACAATGACACTATAAGGGAATGTTACTAATGGAATGGAACATCTATTCTATCTAGTAATAAAAAAAGAGACCCATTCCTTTTTCTTGCCCTTCAAAGTAAAAAAAAAAATTGCTATCTATTACATATTATTTTATTTCCTATTTGATCTAATTCGTACCCTTTCCCGATTGTCTCTCTGAAGGAGTTGGGAGATAGTATATTATACTCTTGACGACGGGTCTAAAAAAAAATAATTTTTTTGCACTTTTTGTTTTCTATAAACTATAAAAAAAATCCATCCAATATAATCTTTCTTTGAATTTTAGATTCAAGGATTTCCAAGCTTTTACAAAATCCCCAGAACAGAATAAGACAGCAGAACAGAATAAGAGATTTAGATTCATTTGTTGATGAGGCGGCACCCGGATTTGAACTGGGGAAAAAGGATTTGCAGTCCCCCGCCTTACCACTCGGCCATGCCGCCAAAACAATACACAATAGGAAAAAATTTTTCTTTTTCGGTTGGATTACTAAACTTTAGTTTTTTGTACTTGCATCTTGCATCCCTTTTTAAATCCTTTTTCTAAATCTAAATTTATGTATAAAAATTAGAAAATTTTTATCCTTTCTTATTGTATTTAATTAATTTATTTATTGTAATGTATTTGATCTACCCCTTGATTGATTGATTGTATCGTATCTTCCCACAATGCCGAAAAACTTCCACTAACCTTTCTATTGAAAAATCAAATGTCTATTTTCGCTTAAAAAAGCCGAAATTTATGACAAAAGGGAACCACTAACTATTCGTTGACTGAGAATTCGTGACTTATTCTTGGATTTGAATCTAAAATTTGGTTCCCTAATGACATAAGAAAATACAAATGGATACATACTAAATTGATTCTTTTGAATCAAAAATCCTTCTCAATTTCTGGATTCTATTATAACAAAAATAATAAGTATATGTAAACCCCAGAAGGGAAATTTTTACACAGATACCAAATTGGCTATTTAGAGTATGTTGCCTATAAACAAAAAAACGGGAATTCATTGGAACAAAAAAAGGCCCGGCTGGGTATTGACCGGGCCAGGCCCAAAAGGCACTTCGAACAAAATAAAAGCAAGAAGGTCTTCTTTATTTATCTTTCTATTCTATTTGGATCTTTCGAGCATCTAAATGGAATTGCTAATTCTATAATAACGATAAAGAATGTAAAAGAAATACTTTATTTAATCCTTACTTGATGTGTAATGTAACATAGTAATTATCTTTTTCAATTGGGAGAGATGGCTGAGTGGACGAAAGCGGCGGATTGCTAATCCGTTGTACGAGTTATTCGTACCGAGGGTTCGAATCCCTCTCTTTCCGTTTCCGTTGATGACTTTCTATTTTTTTCTTTCAATTTTTGCAAACCCCTTTTTATTTTTTTTCCTAATTAAATTAAATATGTGGAATAGCTAAAATAAAATCTTAATAAAATTGTAAAATCAAACAAGAAAAACTAAATTTTTATTTTATTCTTCACGTCCAGGATTACGTCCTGGATCATTGGATAGGAATCCAAAAATGAAGAGAGAAACAAAGAATATTACTACTGTGTAAACGAAAAGTTTGAGAGTAAGCATTACACAACCTCCAAGATCATTTTTTGAAAAAGAAAAACGAGAAAAGATAATAGATCCTCCACTTTTATATCACATATCCTATTTTGACACCAAGAAATGAATTATAGAAATAGAAAAGAATGTTCAGAAATTCAAATCAAATGAAGTTGAAATTTGTAATAAGAGTCTTAAATTTAATTACCTCACTTTCATACCCACAATTAGATATTCTAAGGGACCCTAAGCTCATAAGGTATTTCCCCGAAAAAGGATTAAAATGGGGAAAGGAAATAGGGCGAGCCGGATTTCTCGCGACTATCCGAGAGTTTGAATTGAAGGTTCATACTGTCAGACTTATTTGATCTTATCAATTGTTATAATTTTTCTCGAATAAATCATGAATTTTCTAGGATAGTATTAAAGCTCTTATCGAAAACTTACAGCAGCTTGCCAAACAAAGGCTAAAAGAAAAAAGAACAGGGGTATAACTGGCATGACATCTACGATTGGATTCAAAAAAGCATAGGCTTCGGGCAATTTGGCGAAGAAAAGACTAGTCGGATAAAGGGCAGAATTAAGACAGATCAAACTAAAAATATTAAGCATAACAGACTTTTTTTTTCGTCGAAATAATTGCATTTTGATTGAGTTAAGGAAAAATGAAGAAAGTAAGGTAAACAAAAAAATCCTTCTTTTTTTTTTCTGCTCAATCAAAAATCCTCCAATTCTCAAAGGAGAATAGAAGAAATCATACTTTCATACAATATCTTAATTGAATTATATGTAATGATCAATAAATTCAGTTAAATTCTAGATATACACATGCCAAAATCCTAGCATGAATCTATAATAGATTCTATAAAGATAAAGAAAAAAGAGTTTCTCTAGATAGTTGGACTGGAATTGACGAAGACTTAATACCAATATTATTCTTTATTAGTATTAGTGTCCAATAAAAATAGAAATGGGGCGTAGCCAAGCGGTAAGGCAACGGGTTTTGGTCCCGCTATTCGGAGGTTCGAATCCTTCCGTCCCAGAGCGTATCCATTGTATCCTAATATTTGTTTTTTGTTCAAGGAGGTTCTGTTTCGAGGTCTAATATTGCATAGAATATTATATTATTCTTCCTTCTTTTTTGATTTTGAATGATTCTTTGCGGAAGCATATCTGAGTTTTTCACAAACTGAACTAAATCGAGTTCAAATGATATGCAAAAGTAACTGAACCCCTTTGTGACCCAGATAAAGCTAAGATGGGCCGTAGATCATAGTTGTAGAAAGATTACTTAACCTCATCAGGTTAAAAAAAAATATGAAATGAAAATACATATAAAAGAGGAAGCGCTTAACCTATAGGTATGTATTCTTATCCTGTTTCAGTGACAATAGTGTTTCCCTTTTTGTGAAAAAGAATTGGCATCCCTAAAATATTTTATTTAACAATGATATGATATATATTTTCGATATTTTTTTTTATTGTTTGATTTAGCTTATTAGCTTATTTGCTTTACATCATTGACAATTCCATTCGAAAAGAAACAGAGATTTTTCTTTCTTATTTCTTATGATAATGATAATAAAAGGGAGTCTTTACTGTAAAACTTGACTCAAATAATGATGGATAAGTGGGAAACTTTTTCAAGTATCAAGATTTGTAATGATTCCTTATGGGTTGACTCTTTGGGAAGTTGGAAATGGGCCGGTCTATCTTATTGAGTCACTTGAAGAGGCAGAGTAAAATAGAATTTCTTTTTTCGTGTGATTTCCGTTAGTTATGTTATTTCTATATCTATTTAGTTTAGATTTCTAGATATTTCTGTTAGATATTTTTTTGAAATAGATATTTATAAAAAAACGTTCCATTCATACAAAAAAGCTGGGGTCTTGCTAATATTTCTTCAGAAAAATAATCTATGTAGATAAGAAAAAATATAAATTACTTTGTCTCTGTACCGACTGAACCAATGACTATTCATGATTCCATAATTGAATCAATTCCGTACTGGTTCCAAATTAGAGGAATGTTATGGTAAAACTTCGTTTAAAACGATGCGGTAGAAAGCAACGTGCGACTTGAAGGACACGATCCGGTGTGGATTCTTTTTCTTACATCCACCATTTTATATAGGAATGAAGGTGCTCTTGGCTCGACGTCATTTGTTCTATTCTACTAGAGCCCTTCTCTTTTTTTATTGGGTTGTAATGTAACATAGTTCATGATGGAGCTCGAGTAGAAAGTATTGATTAATTTCTCAGGGGCAACGATCTAGGGTTAATGCCAATTCATAAATTGGAACAACTTCGTAAGTATATCTTCGATATCTTCGATATAGAAATTGAAAGGATCCGATTCGAGCAATTTTTCAATTCAAAAAATTTGTTGGAACGGCTAAAACTTTTTCGATACGCAGTGTATCGCGCACGAATCAACCGTCGGTATGATTCTTTGATAGAAAGAAATCGCAAAAGGGGTATGTTGCTACCATTTTGAAAGGATTAAGAAGCACCGAAGTAATGTCTAAACCCAATGATTTAAAACAAAGATAAAGGATCCCAGAACAAGGAAACACCACTTCAATTGTCTCACGGATCCGAATAACGAATCAAAATAGATTTTAAACGAGACAAAAAGGGTGGGTTAAAGACCACTCAAAAAAAATATATATATATATTAAATTAAAGATTTTTCTTTAAGATATTTGAGATATTATATTATTGAATTGAGTTATGAGTACAAATGATTTTTTCTTCTTCAGGAAGGAAGCTAAATAAAAATGAGTGAAATTGAAATTATAGAATTTATTAATTTAGTTTACGGATTCCTTTCCTATTTATTCTAATCAAATTTTATCCATAGATAAAACTTCGAATCATTTTTTCTCGAGCCGTACGAGGAGAAAACTTCCTATACGGTTCTAGGGGGGGGGGGTTCTTTTTCATCTACATCTATCCCGATGAGCCGTCTATCGAATCGTTGCAATTGATGTTCGATCTCGAAGAGAAGGAAGAGATCTTCGGAAAGTGGGTTTTTATGATCCGATCAAGAATCAAACTTATTTAAACGTTCCCGCTATTCTCTATTTCCTTGAAAAAGGCGCTCAGCCTACAGGAACTGTTCAGGATATTTTAAAAAAGGCAGAGGTTTTTAAGGAACTTTGCCCTAATCAAACAAAATTAAATTAAGGAAATAAAAACTAAGGGTAGGATAGTGATTTCTATATCATTTTGGATATCTTTTCTATACTATGTTTTTTTATTTCCTTTCTTGGTCTATTCGTATCTATTTCTCATTGCTTTTATAGAATCCTTTTCTATAGAATTTTTTTTCTAAGGAAACTGTATTTGATTGATCCTCAAAAAATAGAAAATTATGGCATTACCTGTAATTGGGTGGTTTTCATTTGAACGCTAATACCAAGTAACAAACAAGGAATAGAAGTTCTTTATTCTATATGGATTCAATTTTTTTATTCTCCATCTAATCTAAAAACTCAAAATTTAGTATATAAATATAGGTATATGCAGTGCCAATCCAACACAAGTCCTTTTTTTACTATTTTTCAATTTAAGTTTTTGTATTTTTTCATCGTATTCTTTTCTTAACCTTTATGTTGACAACGTTGTATCGAACAAATATAATTCATCGTGATAAGCAGATCTATTTATTTCCGTCCCATAGGTTTTCTTTTTTATTTTTACTTGTTGATTCAAATGATGGGTTCGTTGGATTAGCTTTGATACCCGGATTTTTGATTGAAAAAGTGGATAACATAGAAATAGGGGATGTTCTACCATTTTTACATTTATTTATTTTTTTGGTCGGGCAATTTTTTCTTTTTTCATCTGATTCTGATTTAGTCATTTTTATGTTCCAAATAGAGTAGAAAAATTTAATAGAGTAGAAATTTTTTTTAGATTTTTTATTTCGTAGAGTAATGCTTTAATTTAATAATTTTGTTTTATTCTGATTGTATCTACATACCCTTTTATATTTGGGTTGCTAACTCAATGGTAGAGTACTCGGCTTTTAAGTGCGGCTAGGATCTTTTACACATTTAGATGAAGCGAGGGATTCGTCCATACTATCGGTAAAGTTTGGAAGACCGCGACTGATCCTGAAAGGGAATGAATGGAAAAAATAGCATGTCGTATCAATTAAGAGTTCTGAGAATATTTTATTCTTTCTGGCTCGGTACAAAGCCTTCTTTAAATTATTGAAAGGGAGCAAACCGAAGTCAATTTCAAGTTGGGTCGAATTAATAAATGGATAGGGCCCCACGGCTTCAATTAATTTCATTTTTATTATAGGGAAAGAAAAAGCAACGAGCTTTCATTCTGAATTTGAATGATTACCCGATCTGATTAGACGTTAAAAAAATATTAGTGCCCAATACGGGAAGGCTTTCTCCCAGGAAAAAATATTCTTGATTTTTTAATGAATCCTAAATATTACCACTCTCCACTCTCCATTCTATAATGGAATAATGGAGATGTATGTGTATAAGAAACAGTATATTGATAAATCAATTTCCAAAATCAAAAGAGCGATTGGGTTGAAAAAAGTAAAGGATTTCTAATCATCTTGTCATCCTATAAGGAAAACGAACATAAAAACTTAAAATTAAATGGAAAAAGAGATGATAGAGAATCTGCTGATAAGTTTATCTGGATCCGAGGTATCTATTTGGTTTGTACTATAATACCTTGTTTTGACTGTATCGCACTATGTATCATTTATAACCCCCAAAATCCTCTACCTTTCATTTAAATAGAATTTCAAATGGATAAATTCCAAAGCTATTTAGGGCTAGATAGATCTCAACAACACTACTTCTTATATCCACTTATCTTTCAGGAGTATATTTATGTACTTGCTCATGATCATGGTTTAAATAGATCCATTTTGTTGGAAAATGCAGGTTATGACAATAAATCCAGCTTACTTATTGTGAAACGTTTAATCATTCGAATGTATGAACAGAATCATTTGATTCTTTCTGTTAATGACTCTAAACAGACTCCTTTTTCGGGGCAGACCAATCATTTTTATTCGCAAATAATGTCAGAGGTTTCTTCAATCATTATGGAAATTCCATTGTCTCTGCGATTAATATCTTCCCTAGAAAGGAAAGGGGTAGTTCAATCCGAAAATTTACGATCAATTCATTCAATATTTTCTTTTTTAGAGGACAACTTTTCACATTTAAATTATGTATTAGATATACTAATACCTTACCCAGCCCATCTGGAAATATTAGTTCAGGCTCTTCGCTATTGGATAAAAGATGCTTCCTCTTTGCATTTATTAAGATTCTTTCTCCATCAGTGTCATAATTGGGATAGTCTTATTACTTCAAATTCAAAGAAAGCCAGTTCTTCTTTTTCAAAATCAAAAATAAATCAGAGATTATTCTTCTTCCTATATACTTTTCATGTATGTGAATATGAATCCGGTTTCCTCTTTCTCCGTAACCAATCTTTTCACTTACGATCAACATCTTCTGGAGCCCTTATTGAACGAATTTATTTCTATGGAAAAAGAGAGGACTTTCCCAGGGCTTTTCAAGCAAATTTGTGGTTGTTCAAAGATCCTTTCATGCATTATGTTAGGTATCAAGGAAAATCAATTCTTGCTTTAAAAGGGACGTTTCTTCTGATGAATAAATGGAAATATTACTTTGTCAATTTTTGGAAAT